ATGATATATATATATATAATATATATATATAATATATATATAATATATATATAATATATATATATATATAATATATATATATATATATATATATATATACACACTCATTCATTTAAATAATTTGTCGCGGTTATGCTTACAATCCTGTAGAGCATTTTAAAAAAGGTCGTGACATTGCCGATAGTTTATCAGTTTAGTCAAGTCTCGTTTTTGGGGTTTGGCGAGAGAAAACTTGATTAAGCGGGTAATTATTGGTTAACGGGGGTAGGGGGGTTTGCCTAAAAATATAATTGTTATTCTATTAATATTTGTTTGTTTTAAAAAAATTTTAATTTGACTTGATTTTGGCCTGCGCGTTTTAATTTTAATTTAATTTTAATTTAATTTTAATTTAATTTTAATTTAATTTTAATTTAATTTGTTATAATTTGTTTGTTGTAATACTCGTTTTTTAGATAAACTTGTTAAAAATTGAATGTTTGTTTGTAGTTTGTTAAAAATTTTTATGTCCTGCTACCATTGACTGAATAATACCATGTGTTTGGGTGAGGATCACGGACCGCATAATAGGTACAGATTATACTAATTCGGTATCCAACCATCCTTGTGGGGGTCTGAAGTAATAAGAGATATAAAAAATACCAATAGCAAGGCAAACCAGTTATGCTGGGCATGGGTACGAGGGGAATTAATCCATTTACCATATGCCTTTTAAAGAGGAACGTATGGTCAACAACAATAGTGTGTCCCTGAAACAACAACCAGAGGCCTTGGAAAGATCAAGGAGTGATGCAACCTCAATGGATGGGCCTGAAGCTAGTAACTGAGTACCTTACGATGGCGGGTTGCTGGTCTCTCGTGAGATGGACGATAACTTAATCTGACTTGGAAAATCGAATATCGCTGCAAATACGATTATTAAGGCAATTGCCGTGTTGTAATATTCATGTGTTGTATAGTGTTATGCACGAGATCCATAATATGGTTTATGTACGGTTATAGTATTATGTAATAATGGATAGACATGAGGATAATAAGTATTGTACAGTAAGTTTTATATGTCTTGTATATTTAATTTATATTACTATTATAATATTCGTGGGGAAAATAGGTTAATGCACGATATACATAGTATTATTGGGTAATAATATAGGTTATTTTCCCTGCTTATTATTCGTGGGGAAAAGAAATGTATGCACGATATACATAGAATATCATATAGTAATGTAGGTTGTTTTCCCTGCTTATTATTCGTGGGGACAGGAAACGAATGCACGATATACATATGAAGTATATTACTAGAATTTCTAGTAATACCCAGCCACCGGGAGGTGGCTAGTTACCGCAATAAAGCCACCGGGAGGTGGCTAGTTACGGCAATAAAGCCACCCGGAGGTGGCTAGGTATCGGCAATAAAGCCACCCGGAGGTGGCTAGGTATCGGCAATAAAGCCACCCGGAGGTGGCTAGGTATCGGCAATAAAGCCACCCGGAGGTGGCTAGGTATCGGCAATAAAGCCACCCGGAGGTGGCTAGGTATCGGCAATAAAGCCACCCGGAGGTGGCTAGGTATCGGCAATAAAGCCACCCGGAGGTGGCTGGGTATCGGCAATAAAGCCACCCGGAGGTGGCTGGGTATATTGGTTCAAGAGATAGTTTAATTAAAATGCCGGCTTTGGGGGTCGGGGTTGTGAGGCAGAACTTACTCTTTTGATGTCTAAGGGGCGTATGTGCCCATCTTTGGCTTACAAGACCAATGCTCTGTGTTTAAGCTACTTAGGCTAATTATCAGTTTAGAAGTTTGTTCTCTAGTAATGCTGCAGCTGGGAAAAGAAGGAGAAAGATAATAAAGTATGTTAGCGATGCCACCTGTCCAATTAAGATAAATGGGTGTTCTACTGGTTGTCCTCCAATTCATGTTAAAATAATAATGTTGGCCACTAATAGTCAGAAAATAGCTTGGGATAGGGGCCGAAATATATTTCCTCGCTGTTTTGATGTGTGGAGGGTTGGAACTACTAATAATACTAAAATGGAGAACAATAAGGCTAAAACTCCTCCTAGTTTATTCGGGATTGATCGTAGAATAGCGTAGGCAAATAGGAAGTATCATTCTGGTTTAATGTGCGGGGGTGTAACTAAAGGATTGGCGGGTGTGAAGTTTTCTGGGTCTCCCAGGAGATTTGGTGATAATAGAGCGAGTAAGAGTAAGAGTATAATTACTAGTAATGCCCCTAGTAGGTCTTTGTATGAAAAGTATGGGTGGAAGGGAATTTTGTCCGGGTTTGATTGAAGTCCTGTTGGATTATTAGATCCTGTTTCATGGAGAAATAAGAGGTGGACAGCAGAAGCGCCAATAATAACAAATGGTAATAGGAAATGGAATGTGAAAAATCGTGTTAGGGTTGCGTTGTCTACAGAGAATCCCCCTCAAATCCATTCAACTAGAGTTGTTCCGATGTATGGGACGGCGGATAGTAGGTTGGTGATTACAGTTGCGCCTCAGAATGATATTTGTCCTCATGGTAATACGTAACCTACGAAAGCTGTGGCTATCACGAGTAGGAGTAAAATGACTCCAATGTTTCAGGTTTCTTTGTACAAGTAGGAACCATAGTATAGTCCGCGTCCGATGTGTAGGTAAATGCAGATGAAAAATATTGAAGCTCCGTTTGCGTGAATATTTCGGATTAGTCAGCCGTATTGTACATCTCGGCAAATGTGTGCGACTGAGGAGAAAGCTGATGTAATGTCTGCTGTGTAGTGTATGGCTAGAAATAATCCGGTGAGGATTTGAATGATGAGGCATAATCCTAAAAGGGATCCAAAATTTCATCATGCAGAGATGTTCGATGGTGTTGGTAGGTCAATAAATGAGCCATTAATAATTTTTATAATTGGGTGGTGTTTTCGTATGATTGTCATTTTTATAGTTGAATAACAACGGTGGTTTTTCAGGCCATAGGTTCTGGTTTAAGCCCAGATAAGAATATATGGCATATATTTTATTTTTAATGCTTTTTTGCTTGATTGGCGGGTTTGTTGGAGTTGCTTCTAATCCTTCGCCTTATTTTGGGGCGGCTGGGTTGGTGTTGTCCGCAGCTGCTGGTTGTGGGGTTTTGATAGGGTTTGGGTGTTCATTTGTGTCTTTAGTCTTATTTTTAATTTACTTAGGTGGAATGCTTGTAGTATTTGCTTATTCTGTAGCTCTTGCTTCTGAGCCGTTTCCTGAAAGTTGAGGGAATTGATCTGTTTTGGTGTATCTAAGTGGGTATGTTGTTTTAGTAACTATCTTATGAATTATGTATGGCGAAGGCTGAGTATTAAGCAGTTATGGGGTTATTGGTGATAATTATGTTGGGCTATCTGTTGTTCGGGGTGATTTGGTTGGTGTATCTTTGTTGTATTCATTTGGGGGAGGGGGGTTATTGGTTTGTGGATGAGGTTTATTGTTGACGTTATTTGTTGTGTTGGAGTTAACGCGAGGTTTAAGTCGTGGGGGGTTGCGTGCGGTTAGAGTAGTAAAACTATAAATATTGCTGTGGTGATGGTAAAGGTTGTTAGGTACGTTTTAATGAGGCCTTTTTGTGAAGAGGAAAAGTTGATTATGGGAAGTTGTATGGAGGTTAAGCCTTTTGGACCAGCTTTTTCTAATCATAGAAGGTCGTTAGAGTGTGTTGCAAGGTTTTGTCCGAATTTTAAGGAAGAATGAGGTGCTGTTCGGTGGAGTATGTTGAAGAATCCAAGTTGGTTTGAGAAGTAGTAGGGTGTCTTGATGGGTTTTAGAGTTATTATGGTTGTTTGGCTTGATACATCGAAGGTGCATATTAACCCTAGAATTGTTACTAGAATGGCTAATAGTTTTATGGCTGTTGGTATTGTTAATGTAAGTGTTTTTGATGGGATAAGTGCGGATGTTAATAGGATTCCGGCTAGAATTGTGCCTATTGCTAATCGTAAAATTGGATTAAGTAAAGGTTTTGCGTTTTCGTTAACTGGTGTTAAGGGGTTATTTCGATTTGTAGTTATTTGTACATAAAAGATAATTCGCATGCTGTATGCTGCAGTTAGTATTGTTGCTAGGATAGTAATTACAAGGGCTCAGGCGTTTAGGTAAGAATTGTTTAGTGTTTCAATAATAGTATCTTTTGAATAGAAACCTGCTAAGAATGGGGTTCCTATTAAAGCAAGGCTACCAATTGTTATGCATGCTGAGGTGACTGGCAGGGTTTTTTTAATACCCCCTATCTTTCGAATATCTTGTTCATCGGATAAGCTGTGGATGATTGAACCTGAACATAGGAAGAGTATAGCTTTAAAGAATGCGTGTGTTGAGATGTGTAAGAATGCTAGATGGGGGTGATTTAATCCTAGGGTCACTATTATTAGGCCAAGTTGGCTGGATGTTGAAAAGGCAATGATTTTTTTGATGTCATTTTGGGTTAGGGCGCAGATAGCTGTAAATAATGTAGTGATGCCTCCTAGACATAGGCAGATTGTTGTAGTGGTTGAGTTTTCTAATACTGGGTTTAATCGTACTAATAAGAAAATTCCTGCAACAACTATAGTGCTTGAGTGTAAAAGGGCTGATACTGGAGTTGGGCCTTCTATTGCTGCGGGTAGTCATGGATGGAGACCAAATTGTGCTGATTTGCCTATTGCTGCTAGAATAAGGCCTAATGCTGGTAAAATACTGCTGGTTGGTTGAATAAATATTTCATGAATTTGTCAGGTAGAGGCCTCTATGGCGAATCAAGCAATAGCTAGGATAAGGCCGATGTCGCCGATTCGATTGTAAATAACTGCTTGGAGTGCAGATGTGTTTGCGTCTGCCCGTGAATATCATCAACCAATTAGTAGAAAAGATATAATTCCGACTCCCTCTCAGCCGATAAATAGTTGAAACAGGTTATTAGCTGTAATTAATATAATTATTGCAATGAGAAAAATTAAGAGGTATTTAGAAAATTTGTTTTTATACGGGTCGGATGCTATATATCAGGTAGAAAATTCTAGAATAGATCATGTCACGTATAAGGCGATTGGGGTGAATATTATGGAGTATATGTCTATGATGAAGCTAATTTTGATTGAGAAGTTAAATACTGATAGGGCAGGTATGTTGGTAATTACTGCTTCTGTTCCAGTATTTAAGAATATTAATAGTGGAATTATGCTAATGATAAATGCTATTTGTACTGCTTGTTTTGCAGTTATTTGTGTATTGGTGGGGTTGATGGTTATAGTGGGTAAAATTAGAATAAGTAAGATTGTTATTATAGTTGTAAAGTAAGTTGTATGCATGTACTTTTACTTGGAGTTGCACCAAGATTTTTGGTGCCTAAAACCAATGGATTACTGTTATCCTTTAAAAGTAAGAGGTCTGCAGATTTTAACTTCAGGGACAAGAATTAGCAGTTCTTGGTGTTCAAACACCTCTCGGTTTGCAAGAAGGGTTAAACTTCTAATTTTAGATCCACGGCCTAATGTTTATTAAACTATGCTAACATGAGAATATTCCTGAAATAAGAGCAGGTTTTATAATGAGTAAAAGTATTGGGATGCTATGTAGGGATATGAGGAGGTGTTCTCGTGTATGTGTTGGGTTTATAATAATTATGTGATTTGGTAGTTTATTTCGTTGGGTTATTAAGAACATGTGAAGTGAATATGCGGCTGTAATTAGGGTTCCTAGGCCAGTTATTAAAATTGTTAGGTTAGACCAATTAAATAGTGATGTAATGATAGTAAGCTCTCCTATGAGGTTGGTGGTTGGAGGCAGGGCTATGTTTATAAGGTTGGCTATAAGTCATCACGTGGTTATTAGTGGAAGTAAAAGTTGAGTGCCTCGGGCTAAGATTATGGTTCGACTATGGGTTCGTTCATAGCTGGTGTTTGCTAAGCAGAATAATATTGAAGATGTTAATCCGTGTGCAATTATTAGAATAATGGCGCCTGTGGTGCTTCATGGGGTTTGAATTAGGCAGGCTGCAATAACAAGTCCTATGTGGCTTACAGAGGAGTAGGCAATAAGGGATTTTAGATCCGTTTGTCGAAGACAAATGGAGCTTGTTATTACGATACCCCAAAGGGCTAAGATTATAAAGGGGTAATATAGGTGTTGGGTTATTGGGGATAGAAGTATTGTGATTCGAATAATGCCATATCCTCCTATTTTTAGTAGGATGGCTGCTAGTACTATTGACCCAGCGATTGGTGCTTCTACATGGGCTTTTGGTAGTCATAGGTGGAGTCCGTATAGCGGTATTTTAACTATAAAGGCTATGATACATGCAAATCAGAGTAGTGTTGAGTTTAAGGTTAGGTGGGAGAGTGGTTGTGTAAGTTGAAATAAGATTAGTGATGTATGATAAAAAGTATTGTTAATTGAGACAATGGCAACTAGTAATGGTAAGGAGCTTGCTAGCGTATAAAATATGAAGTAAATACCTGCGGTTAGGCGCTCTGCTTGGTTTCCTCATCGGGTAATGACGATTAATGTTGGAATGAGGGTGGCTTCAAATATAATGTAAAATAGTATGAGGTTTGTTGCTGAAAAGGTTAGGAGAATAAAAGTTTGTAATACAGCAAGGGTTGACAGGAAAATTTTTTTTCGGTGTAAGGGTTCTGATTTTAGGTGATTTTGGCTTGCTAGAACTATTAGTGGTATTAGTCAGCATGATAGTGTTAATAGTGGGGCTGAGATTTGATCTGTGGCTAAAGTTTGGTTTAAGTAAAATATTTCTGAGCTAAGTTGGGGTTTTAATAAAATTAGGCTAATTAGTGCGATTAAAAAGGAGTATGAGGTAATGGTAGAGAATAAATATTTTGGCTTAATAATTAGTGATGTTGGGAGTAGTATTACTGTAGGAATAATAATTTTTAACATTGTAGGAGGTTAAGGTTTTGTAGATGATCGTTCCCATGAGTTCGGGATGTGGCAACTAGTAGGGCTAATCCAGTGCCTGCTTCGCAGGCTGAGAAGGCTAGTAATATGATGGGTGTTGGGGTTATTATTGAAGTTTGTAGAGAAGAAAAAAGTGATGTAAAGATTATGAATAGGGCAAGTATTATACCCTCGATGCAGATAAGGGCTGAAATAAGATGAATGCGGTGTATTGAGAGACCCAGTAAGCTAATTATGAAGGTTGAGTTTAAGGTAAATTGGATCGGAGTCATGTGGGTGCCCGAATATTTTTCGGTTCTACTAAGTCGAAATTAGTTATCTTTTTTAGACTAGCGCCCAATTCGGCTCATTCTAGACCTCCTTGAATTCATTCATAAATTAATCCTAGTGTTAATAGGGCTAGAATCACGAATGTTAGGGCTGTCGTATTTATTGGGGTTTCTAGGTTTGTAGCCCAGGGGAGTGGTAGGAGTAGGGCAATTTCTAGGTCAAACAGGAGAAAAAGAATAGCAACTAGAAAGAAGCGTAGTGAGAATGGTAGTCGGGCATTACCTAGAGGGTCGAATCCACACTCATATGGAGAAAGCTTGTCTGAGTCTGGTTGTATACTTGGTAGTCAGAAGCTAATAATGATTAGTAATAGGGGGATTATGGAGGTCAGAATTAGTATTATGATTAAGTTCATTATTCTTCCTTAAAGTTTTGTTAAGACTTAGTGAGTGGAAATCACTTGTACTAATTAATACTAGAAGAATATGAGCCTCATCAGTAAATTGAAACATATAAGAATAGTCATACGACATCTACAAAGTGTCAATACCATGCTGCTGCTTCGAATCCGAAGTGATGATCGGATGTGAAGTGAAACATGATTTGTCGTAAAATACAGATAATTAGAAAGGATGATCCAATAATAACATGTAGTCCGTGGAAACCAGTTGCTACGAAGAATGTTGTTCCGTATACACTATCTGAGATTGTAAATGGTGCTTCATAGTATTCTATAGCTTGTAGAGCGGTGAAATAAAGTCCAAGGGCAATTGTAAGTGCTAAGGCTTGAATAGCCTCTTTTCGTGAACCTTCTATGATTGAATGGTGAGCTCATGTTACGGTTACTCCAGAGGCTAAAAGTACAGCTGTATTAAGTAGTGGGACTTCAAACGGGTTTAGTGGATTAATGCCATTCGGTGGTCAGCATCCTCCAAGTTCTGGTGTTGGGGCCAGACTTGAGTGGTAGAATGCTCAGAAGAAGCCTAGAAAAAAGAAAACCTCTGATGTAATGAATAGTACTATACCATAGCGTAGGCCTTTTTGGACAATTGAGGTATGATGTCCTTGAAATGTGCCTTCTCGTACAATATCTCGTCATCATTGAAATGATGTTAGAATGAGAATAATTAGGCCTATGTTTATTAGTAGAATATTATTAAAGTGAAATCAGACGGCTAAGCCTGACGTTATTAATATGGCTGCAATTGCCCCTGTAAGAGGTCATGGGCTTGGGTCAACTATGTGGTAAGCATGTGCTTGGTGGGTCATTATACGTTTTCTTGTAGATACAGACTAAGTAGCAAAACAAAGACGTATGCTTGAATTATTGCGACTGCAATTTCTAAGCCTGTTAATAGTAGTAAAATAATCAGGGTTAAAGAGGCGGTTGTAGGTATGATTGGTGTGAGAACAAACACGGCTGTTGAAATTAGTTGAATAAGAAGATGGCCGGCAGTTAGATTTGCTGTAAGTCGCACTCCAAGGGCTAGTGGTCGGATAAATAGGCTAATAGTTTCAATAATAATTAGGGCTGGAATTAGTGGTAAAGGGGTGCCTTCTGGTAGTAGATGGCCTAGTGAAATTGTTGGTTGATTTCGAAGGCCGATTAGTACGGTTATTAATCATATTGGTACTGCTAGTGCTATATTTATAGATAGTTGGGTTGTTGGGGTAAATGTATATGGTAAGAGTCCTAGCAGATTTAGTGAAATTAGTATGAGTATAATAGATATTAAGATTGAAGCTCACTTATGTCCGGGTATGTTGATTGGTAATAAGAGTTGTTTAATAAATGTTTTGGCAACTTGTAATTGTATTGCAGAGACTCGATTAGGGATTAATCGGTTGGTTTTTGTAATAATAAGTGTTGCTGGTAGAATTACTGCAACTATAATTAGTGGAATGCCTAGTATTTGTGGAATTATGAATTGATCGAAAAAGCTTAAGATCATGGTCAGGCTCATGGGGTTGTGTTTTCTATTTTTATTTCTTTTTGTGGCGGAGGACTAAGATGTTTAGAAAAATTTGTTTTATTGGTATAAATTAAGATAAGGGCAGTTCATGTTAGGACTAGTACTAAGAATCATGGAGTTGGGTTTAGTTGTGGCATCCACGGAGGGGGCATTATGCCTCCATCTCTAGCTTAAAAGGCTAGTGCTTTTTAAAGCTTCTCTGTGATTAAGATAGGATTGCTGATGTTCAGGCTTCAAAGTGTTCTAGTGGAGTAGCTTCTACTACAATTGGCATAAAACTGTGATTAGATCCGCAGATTTCTGAGCACTGACCAAAAAATAGGCCTGGATGAGATGTAATAAATGTTGTTTGGTTAAGTCGACCAGGGATTGCGTCTGTTTTAATTCCTAGAGATGGGACTGCCCATGAGTGAAGTACATCTTCAGATGAGATTAACACTCGAATTGGGGACTCTATTGGAATTACCATTCGATTATCAACTTCTAGTAGTCGGAAAGCTCCTGGGGGGAGGTCTTGAGTTGGTGTTATGTATGAGTCAAATGACAGATCCTCATAGTCTGTATATTCATAGCTTCAGTATCACTGGTGTCCTAGAGTTTTAATTGTAAGGTGTGGGTTATTAATTTCATCTATGAGGTAAAGGATTCGGAGAGATGGTAGTGCAATTATAATTAGGATGATTGCTGGTAAAATCGTTCAGATTATTTCTACTTCTTGAGCATCTATAGCATTTGTGTGGGTAAGTTTTGTTGTTAACATAAGTGTGATGGTATATAGAACTAAAGCGCTAATTAAAAAGGCAATTATTAGGGCGTGGTCATGAAAGTGGAGAAGTTCTTCTATGATTGGAGAAGCTGCATCTTGAAAGCCTAATTGTGAGGGGTGTGCCATTAGGGTCTACAGATGTTAGTCTGTAATTTAGCTCTGACAGGGCTATGTAATTTTTTTACTAAGATCCTATTGAGAAAGAAGCACTATGGTGTGCAATCGGCTTGAAACCGTTTGGTGGGGGTTCAATTCTCTCCTTTCTCGTATTTGTTTGTACGTATGCTGGCTCTTCGTAGGTATGGTAGGGTGGTGGACATCCATGGAGTCACTCTAGGTTTGTTGTTGTCAGTTCAAGTGATAAGATTTCTCGTTTTGCTGCAAAAGCCTCTCAAATGATAAATATCATTATGATTACTGCAACTAATGAAATTAAGGATCCAATAGATGATACTGTGTTTCATAGGGTATAAGCATCTGGGTAATCAGAATATCGTCGGGGCATGCCTGCTAGGCCTAGGAAGTGTTGTGGAAAAAATGTTATATTTACTCCTATAAATATAACACCGAATTGAATTTTTGTTCATGTAGGGTGTAATATGTAGCCAGAAAATAGGGGGAATCAGTGGACAAATCCACCCATAATAGCAAATACGGCACCTATAGATAAAACATAGTGAAAGTGGGCTACTACATAGTAGGTGTCATGCAATACAATATCTAGAGATGAGTTTGCTAGAACAATGCCTGTGAGTCCACCAATGGTAAACAAGAAGATAAAGCCTAGCGCCCATAATAGGGCTGCGTCTCATTTAATTGTACCCCCATGTAGTGTTGCCAATCAACTAAAGACCTTTACCCCCGTTGGGATAGCAATAATTATTGTGGCAGAGGTAAAATAAGCTCGGGTATCAACGTCTATTCCCACTGTAAATATGTGGTGTGCTCATACAATAAAACCTAGGAAGCCAATAGACATTATTGCTCAAACTATTCCCATGTAGCCAAATGGTTCTTTTTTACCGGCATAATAGGTAACAATGTGAGAAATTATTCCAAACCCTGGCAAGATGAGAATGTAGACCTCTGGATGACCAAAAAATCAAAATAGGTGTTGGTAAAGTACTGGATCGCCTCCTCCGGCTGGATCAAAGAAGGATGTATTAAGGTTTCGATCTGTTAAAAGTATTGTAATGCCAGCAGCTAGAACTGGAAGTGAGAGAAGTAGTAGAACTGCCGTAATTATAACAGACCATACAAATAATGGAGTTTGATACTGAGTTATAGTTGGTGGTTTTATGTTAATACAGGTTGTAATAAAGTTAATTGCCCCTAAAATGGATGAAACGCCGGCCAGATGTAATGAGAAGATAGTTAGGTCTACTGATGCTCCAGCATGTGCCAGGTTTCCTGCAAGTGGTGGATAAACAGTTCAACCAGTGCCAGCGCCGGCTTCAACCCCAGATGATGCTAAAAGGAGGAGGAAAGATGGAGGTAGAAGTCAGAAACTTATATTATTTATTCGTGGAAAGGCCATATCAGGGGCCCCGATCATAAGTGGCACTAATCAGTTTCCAAAGCCTCCGATTATGATTGGCATTACTATAAAAAAAATTATTACGAAGGCATGAGCTGTAACGATAACATTATAAATTTGGTCGTCCCCTAATAGGGCTCCTGGTTGGCTTAACTCTGCACGAATGAGGAGGCTTAATGCAGTGCCAACTATTCCGGCCCAGGCACCAAAGATTAGATAAAGGGTGCCGATATCTTTATGATTAGTTGAGAAAAATCAACGGTTGATAGACACGGGTAAAATGGCCGAATGTTTAGGCGGTGGGCTGTAGTCTCATTAACGGGGGTTAAATTCCTCTTTTTATCAGATAGTCTCGGGGTGTGAACACATCAAAATGCAAGTTTGAAGACGAGCCCTTACAGGGCTCCGGGGCTTCTCCCGTTTTTACTAACGGGAGAAGTAGATGGAAGCCCGCTGGTTTGGGTGTTTAGCTGTTAATTAAATTATTGCGGGATCAAGGCCCGCCTGTCTAGTGAGGCCTTAGCTTAATTAAAGTGTCTGAGTTGCATTCAGGAGATGTGTTTTAGAATTTCACAGGTCTTGTACAGGAGTTAGAGGGTTTGCACCTTTTTTTTAGGCTTTGAAGGCCTATGGTTTGATAAATTATCCTAAACTCCTTGGTTATATTAAGATTAGTGGGGTAATTGGTAAAAGTAGTAGTGCGATTGGTAGTGGCGTTGAAAAAGCAGTGGGGGTGATTTTTATATTAAATCGTCATTTATGTTTTGTTATTGTAGAGTTTGGTGATATTGTTAGTGTTGATGTATATGTGAGGCGTAAATAAAAGTATAGGCTAAGTAGGGCTGATATTGCTATTGTAGTTGCTATTGGTGTTAGGTTTTGTAAAGTTAGTTCTTCAATAATGAGTCATTTTGGGATAAACCCTGTTATAGGTGGTAGCCCCCCTAGTGATAGGAGAGTTAGGGTTGTAAAAAGGGTAATTATTGGTGATATTGACCAGGATAGTGTTAGGTCCTGGATTGTTTTTGATTTTGTTATAGTTAGTATAAAGAATATGGTTGTTGTTATTAGGAGGTAGATGGCTAGATTAATTGCTAAAATATTTGTTATTATGGTTGAGATGACAGCCATTCAGCCTAGGTGGGCAATTGATGAGTAGGCTATTATTTTTCGAAGTTGAGTTTGATTTAGGCCGCCCCATCCTCCAACAATGGCGGATAGTACTCCTATTGTCAGCAACATAGTGGATGTTAGGTTGTTTGAAGTTATAAAGATGATGGCTATTGGTGCGAGTTTTTGTCATGTTGCGATGATCATTGCTGTTTCTATTGTTGTTCCTTGCATTACTTCTGTTAGTCAGAAATGAGCTGGAGCTAGTCCTAGTTTTATAGCCAAGGCTATTGTTAGTAAAATTGATGAGATTGGTGTTGAAAGTTGGGTAATATCTCATGTTCCGGTTTGTCAGGCATTGATTGTACTTGCGAATAAGATAACTGCTGAAGCAGCTGCTTGTGTTAGGAAATATTTTGTTGCAGCCTCTGTAGCTCGGGGGTGGTGCTGTTTTGTGATTATAGGAATGACTGCGAGGGTGTTTAGTTCTAGTCCTAGTCAGGCAAATATTCAGTGAAAGCTTGAGGCTGTGATAATGGTTCCTGTGGCTAGGCTTGAAATTAGGATTGTTGAAGTTAGGGGGCTCATTAGTATAGGAGGGGGTTGAACCAACATTTTCGGGGTATGGGCCCGATAGCTTAATTAGCTGACTTTACTAGATGGTAGTATAATGGAGTGCTAGAGGTTTTGAGCCTCTAAGTGCGGGTTCGAGTCCTGTCCTTCTAAGGAAATGAGAGGTTTTAGTCTCTGTGATCTACTCTATCAAAGTATCCCTTAATATCTCGGGCACATTTCCTATGCTATAGGTGGAACGGCAAAAAGTGAGATTGGTATTGAAGTGTGCCATAAACATATGGCAAGTGTAAGTGGGAGAAATTGTTTTCATAAGAGATGTATTAATTGGTCATATCGAAATCGTGGGTAGGAAGCTCGTACTCATAAAAATCCAATTGTGAGGATTGTTGTTTTTAGTATGAGGTTAATTGGGAATAATTCCGGTTGGATGTTCCCAGGGTTTAGGAAAATGATACATGAAAGGGTGTTTATTATTATGATATTTGCGTACTCTGCAAGGAAAAAGAGGGCGAATGGGCCGGCTGCGTATTCAACGTTAAAACCGGATACGAGCTCGGACTCTCCTTCTGTTAGGTCGAAAGGGGCTCGATTTGTTTCTGCTAAGGTAGAAATAAATCACATTATTATAAGAGGTCATGATGATAAAATTATTCATGTGTGTTCTTGTGTGATAGTAAGAGTCTTTATGGTAAATCCTCCAGATAAAATCATTACGGCTAGTAGAATTAGTCCTAGGGTTACTTCATATGAAATTGTTTGTGCTACTGCCCGTAATGATCCGATTAATGCGTATTTTGAGTTTGAAGCCCACCCCGATCATAAAATTGAGTAAACAGCTATACTCGATAATGCTAGTATAAATAATAAGCCTAGGTTTATATCTGCTAGTGGATTTGGTATTGGTATTGGTGTTCAAATTAGCAGTGCAATGAACAGGGCTAGTGTTGGTGTTAGGATAAATATAGTTGGGGATGATGAAGATGGGCGAACGGGCTCTTTGATGAATAGTTTGACTCCGTCTGCTACGGGTTGTAGTAGTCCATAGGGTCCTACGATGTTTGGACCCTTTCGAAGTTGTATATACCCTAGGACTTTTCGTTCTAGGAGGGTTAAAAATGCAACTGCTACTAGAATGGGAATAATATATATAAGGGGGTTAATAAGGTAGTTAAGTGTTGATGACATGGTTAGGGAGAAGATTTGAACTTCTGTTAGAAAGATCTTAGGTCTTTTGCATAACTTGGCTCTGCCACCCTAACTAAGCCCATTATTTGTGGGGTTGGTGATATGTGTTAAAAGCTTTAGTTGTTTTCAGCCTTTTGTAGAAGACATGTTTTGCAGTGGTCTTGCCTTTCTGGTCCTTTCGTACTAAGAAAGGCCATGTCATAGATAGAAACCGACCTGGATTACTCCGGTCTGAACTCAGATCACGTAGGACTGTTAATCGTTGAACAAACGAACCTTTAATAGCGGCTGCACCATTGGGGTGTCCTGATCCAACATCGAGGTCGTAAACCTTCTTGTCGATAAGAACTCTTGAAGAAGATAGCGCTGTTATCCCTGGGGTAACTTGGTTCGTTAGTCAGTTTGACTGGGTCATATTTTGCTTTGGCTTGTTGGCCTCTGTTAGAAGTTTCTATGCTCGGAAGTTTTATTTTTTTCCGAAGTCGCCCCAACTTAAAATTTTTGCCATCTTTTGTATAGTGGCATAAGATTTAAAGCTCCACAGGGTCTTCTCGTCTTATGTTTTTATACCAGCTTTTGTACTGGTAGATCAGTTTCACTGATTAACTAAAGGAGACAGTACAGCCCTCATTTAGCCATTCATACTGGTCCCTATTTAGAGGACAAGTGATTACGCTACCTTTGCACGGTTAGGATACCGCGGCCGTTAAATAATTCACTGGGCAGGCGTTACCTTTAATACTTGGGGCTTGCTAAAGGCTATGTTTTTGGTAAACAGTTGGGGCTGTTGTTGCCGAGTTCCTTCTTTAGTGTTTAATCTTTCTTTTTTACACCCCTGTGTTGGTATAACAGTTTGTAGTAGTTTATTATATTTATTCTACTTGTTGTTAATTTCCAGTAGTTGTTCTATTTCTGGTTTACAGGTATGTGAAGAGAATTATTTCTTGTTACTAGTTCTAGCATTAGTTTTTCTATATTAATATAGAATGGCCTGATATGAGTTAGGAGGTGTAGGTGTTTTTTGGTATTTGATTTAATTATGCTGTGACGCTTTTGTTATTGGTGGCTGTTTGAAGGCCTACGGTATATTATTTGTTATGTGCTCTCTAGTTCAGGTTGTATCCTGTTTCAGTGAGGCTGTACCCTCATTGAATATTTTTTAGTTTTATTTGTTACTATAATGTGTGGTTAAAAACTAAAATTGAACTCGTATTCTTTTCTCAGGCAACCAGCTATCATTAAGTTCGGTAGGCTTTTCACCGCTACCACAAGGTCTTCCCACCCTTTTGCTACAGGGACGGGTTGGTTCGGTAGACTGCCCTGTGGTAGCTCACTTAATTTCGGGAGTACAGGCTTGGTCATCTTGTCTGTTTTATGCTTGCTAAACCATGATGCAAGAGGTACAAGGGTTAGTCTTTGCTTTGTTTTACTGTATATTTCATTGTTTTTTCAGGGTTCCCTTGCGGTACTAATCTTAGCTCCATTGATAAATTTTGATCGCCTCTACTAGTATTGTCAAATGTTTTGTTTTTTGAGTGGTCTATTGGTAGGTGTTTTGGGCGTATTTTTGGTGCAAAAAGGTTATATTTGTCTAACGTCTCTTGGTTGTAAGCCAAGTGCTTTATGTAAGCTACTTTTTGTAAGCCAAGCACACTTTCCAGTGCGCTTACCATGTTACGACTTGCCTCATCTTTGTGTGTTACTTGTATTATTGATAGTTTTTGTTAGTTGAGGAGGGTGACGGGCGGTGTGTGCGCGCTCCGGAGCGTATTTTAGATAGGCACTCTTTTCTATCTTACTATTAAATCCACCTTTTAGAGCATGTTTCAATGTTCTTTGCCGTATATTCTGTTTTAGAAAATGTAGCCCATCTCTTCCATCTTATTAGCTACACCTTGACCTGACGTATTCGTGCGTTACTATTTTACTTACTGTTATACCCTCACGGGGTAAGTTTGCGACGGCGGTATATAGGCTGTTTTTACAAAAGATGGTAAGGTAAAGCGTGGGTTATCGATTATAGGACAGGCTCCTCTAAGGCGAGTACGGAGCACCGCCAAGTCCTTTGAGTTTTAAGCTTTTCGCGTGTAATTTTCTGGCGGATACCGATGTTTTTTGGTATCGTGTTGACAACTAAGCATAGTAGGGTATCTAATCCTAGTTTGTTTCTTAGTCTTCGTGGGTTCAAGTTCCTTTGTAGTTGGGAGAATATATTTCTTTTAACTCAGGTTTTACTGTTGAGTTTTTATTTATTTCCCAATGTTATAAGTAGATGCTCTAGTCACAATTTACGCCGGTGTCCGTTGTTTTGGGTCCCTCGTATAACCGCGGTGGCTGGCACGAGGTTTACCGACCCGAATAATCATAACTAAGTCGAGCTTAAGTTGGCTTTCACTCATAGCTTAATGTTTATCACTGCTGGGTGCCCGTGTGGGTGTGGCGTAGCAAGGTGTTTTGGGCTAACGGGTTGTGCCTGATACCTGCTCCTTGGTGCTTTATAAGGGCATTCTCACTGGGATGCGGATGCTTGCATGTGTAATTTTGATTAAAAACAACGGCAAGTTTAGGACCAAAACTTTATGTTTTTGGGGTTTTTGTAAGTCCCATCGCGGCATTTTCAGTGCCGTGCTTTCATGTTAAGCTACAATAAC